CTAATTATAAACTTGAGCTTCCTATCAAGGTCACGGTCGAAATCCTCACTATCATCACTATCATCACTATCGTAACTATAGTAACTATCCTGACTCTCGTTACTAGGTAAAAGACTGTAAATGGTACCCTCTTTCTCATCAAAAAGTTGATCTTCACTCTCCTCCTCATCAATATGAAAACCCTTAGGCTCGGTATCCAGGAACTTGTTCAGAAATACTGTAATGAAAGGAACATAAGAGTTTTTCGCTAGGTATTTGACCAAAAAGGATCGTCCAGTTCCTATAGAACCAATCACTAAAATACCCCCTCCTAGGGGTCGGGCTAACCGGAGCGAAAAGGGTTTCCTAGTGGATGGTAAATCAAAACTACTAGCCCCACACGGGGTTTGTGAATAAGTGATTGTCTGATAATGAGCAAGGAATATCCGTCTTTCTGCTAAGTAGGATGGATTGAACTCATAATTCATTAGATCCTTTTTATGAATGTCAATTAAATATCGTAAGTAAATTGTTCCCGGTTGTTCAATCATTTGATAACCAGAGTTATTCTTTTCTAAATGATCACTATGAGTCAGACTCAATAGAATTTGATCAATCCCTTTTTCTTCCGTTAAGGTAGAGAACTGAACCAAGAATTCTCTTTCTTTATCAGCAATAAAATCACTCTTCAAGATCCAGGATTCTATTTTATCATCAATCCAATCACTATTTACCTTTTTTCTTTTTCTTATGAAGGAATATATCAATTTACTTGTATGACTTAGATGTCTAGTATTTCTCGAAAAAGTTATTAGATTGATGGGATTTGGTATAAGACTTATGAGATCGATGAGATTGAAATCTTTCTTCTTAGAACGTATGGATTTGACCTCATAAATGGCACCACCACTGACAGAAGTAGAACCTAGTCTTTCTTCTATAAACTTTCCTAACTGTTCCGTAGCAACTTGAAAGAGATTCTTTAACCAGAAAGAATTTAGTCCCGATGTAGGATACCTATCCAGAAGTTTTCGCAACTCAATCATGTAGGATGGAATCATAAAAGATTTGACCTGTTGGAACTCTGTCTGTAACTCACCATAGAATCGAGAAACAAAGAGAAGATGTGTAAAAATGAGATATCCAGTAACAAGAAGAAGGAAAAGGATTAAATAGAAGAACTCCTGAATATTTATCGATATCAGATGTGTTGATGGTGACTCATTATTTCGATGGAAAATTTCTGCGCGAAGAAGATTATGGAAAGACTTACTAGAAATCTCACTTATCAGATTCCATTGTGATTGTGAAAGACACAATTTTTTTTGAATAATTCCCCATAATATATCTGATCCATGCATAATATCATGAAAAATGGATATAAATTTTTGAAATTTTTTACTACTACTTAGTATCGTCACTAGGTCTAAAAAAGTATCTAACAATATTAAATTTAGATATTTGTACCCTGTCGAGGTAAATAACCATGGTATATATCTTTTGAATCGATTCAATTTTGAGAGAGTTGAAAAAACACTATATCTTTGAACAGTTCTATCCATCCCCCCTTTCTCAAGGAATTTTTTTACATAAGGACTACGTTTTTTCCTCTTTTCGGATGGGAAATATTTATCAGAATATGGAGTTTCAATCAAACCCATGTTGGAATTGAAATTTAGATACTTATGCAAGTTCTTCCCTTCTGAATCAGGTAGATTCATATCTGAAAGAGGTTGACAATCAATTCTTTCAAAATGGACTTTCTCTTCCTCTGTTAGAGGTGTTCCATAAATTTCTGCGATCGAGTAACTAGTTCTATCGTGACCACTTTGTGGAAAATCCTTAGGTATTAAAATGTTAGATACCTGTAATTCGATTGGTGAAATAGTATCTCTCTCCAAAAAAGCATGTTTTTTTTTACCGCCACACAAAGAAAATATTTTGTTTCGACTGAACAAGATATTGAGGAATTGGCCATACAGAAAATCATAATTATTAATACGGGCCCTTTCCACATAAAAAGAGAATCTTGTGTTCCAATGGAAGCCTAAATTATATGGATTATTCAAGAATCGCAGTCGATTTGCTTTATAAAAAGAGGATATCAATGAACTTCTATGAAACGGTTTCACGGGATTCAACCAATTGTCTTGACCGTGAGATATCATTGAGAAATAGGAATCCGTCATCCTATTTGGTATCTTATTGAAAAAAAATGGTGATATTGGTCCTCCATTGATCAATAATTTCGATTTTTGCGAAGTATGGTAGTCATCCAATAAGAAGGGTTTACTTTTTTTCAAATTACCTATTTGAAGACCTATTGATTCTAACAACTGATTAGAGAGTGGATCATTCGGACTTTTCAATTCATAGATGTGGATCTGGGACCTATGAACGGGCATACTCCCGAAACTCACAAAGAAAAAAGGAAGTGAGTTAGACAAAAAGAGAAGAAACTTGGACAAAAAGAAACAAAGTGACTTAGATAAATCTTTTTCGTCGATAACCTCAGACCAATTCATTGAATATTTATTAATACGTAATCGATCAAACACTACTTGAAAACGGCTATTCTGCTCGGAAATGAAATGGTCCAAATTTTCCTGGAAATTCTCGGTCCTATTGGACCATTTATATCTATATGCATTAGGATCCCTATTAAAGGATCCCTCGGTTTGAGAAATCCAAAAAATAGGATCGAACCTTTTCTTCTGACTCTTTTTCCAATTTGATAAATGTGGGTTGATCGTGTATTTCATTATAGTTGTATGATTCATAGTATCTTTTTCTATTTGATTTTGATACCTTTGAATTCCATATTCGAAGTTGCAATCGAATCTATTCTTTTTAATGAATTGATTCCATACATTTCTTATGTACCCATAGATACTATATTGTATTTGAATCAGATTTTGGATCAATCTATATTGATAGACTGTCTCCATTATGTTGTTACTAGTAAATACCACTCTTTTTGATTTTGAATTTTCCAAATCATTACCACAAGAGGTGCGGGCCCATTTTTTTATGATCCTTTGATAAAAAGATTCATTCTCTTCATAAAAAAGAGGAGGTAGAACCAATAAAGATTTCTTTTTTGATTCATTCCTGAATACCTCATTTAAGAATCGTTTTGGATCCAATTTGAAAGAATCAATAGAAAAAGAAAATCGCTTATGATACACCAAATAAGGCTCGGTTATTGATAGATTAAATAGATCCGCCAGTTCGTGAAATCTCTCTTCGGATTCCAAATAGTGGTGTAACATGTATCCCCCCCTGTTCCGGTACTGGAATAGATGCAATAAACCAAAAAGTGGGTTTTTCTTCAATAAGGAAATCTTATAGGAACTGTCAAGTTCATCCTTCGTAACCATATTATATCCTGCATCGGATGAAATAGGATGAATTGAGACAGTATTTTGTAAATACATACTTATTTTGACTATATTTTCTATTTCTTTATTTTCCGATCGCCTGGAAACAAGAAAAGAAACATCTTCTTCTTTCTTTAATAATTTCTGATCTCTACTGGACCTTTCAGTAGGATTTGAATCCAGATGAAGTTCTGACCATCTATCAGAGAAAAAAGATCTCTGAGATATATTTTTTCCTTTTGGAAGATACAGGAGCGGGACAATCAACCTATTGATATAGGTTGAATCTTTTGAGTCTTCCAATCTATTATCATTGCTGGGTCCAATGGAATTCATAGGTATAGGAAGAAGTCCTGTCAAATAGAAATTTTTTCTTTCGATCATCTTTCGATTGTTAATACGATATAGAAGGATCGCTCCTACAAAGAATACTACATTATTGATCGTGAAATATCGATTCCTTGTCCTTGTTAAACCCTGTGAATTGCGTGAAAGTAGGATACTCCAAATTCGGGAGTCCAAGAGTTTGATAAAACTCTCTTGATAGAAAAAAATGTGAATGAAAGATACCGCTGAATTTATTTGAGTCCATGAATATAAGAAATCGCGAGAATTCCGGATCTCTCTAAATATCTCTCTCAATTCGAAAACCCAGTATTTAAAGTATTTAAATTGACGCATTTGTTTTTTAACCCCCTTTTAAATTTTAAAATTTAAAATGCATTGATTTATCTAAAAGATTTCACTTGAATTGGAATTTGGTTATTCACCAGGTACCAGGATTCCCCCGAAGCATCCATGGCTGAATGGTTAAAGCGCCCAACTCATAATTGGCGAAGTCGTAGGTTCAATTCCTACTGGATGCACCCCAATGAAAACCTCTCTCCAAAAACAAGACTAAACTTGAATTAGATTATTATTTAAAACTAAACTAGATTATTATTTTATTTTTTCATTATTATTAATAAATTATTTATTAAATAATTTAAATAAATTTCAATTTATTATTTTACTTCAATTATTACTAAACTTCAATTAGATTATTATTTAAATAATTTATATATATAGAAATATATATATTTCTTATAATTAATTTAATTAATTGCAATAATTTCGGATCTCTACTCTACTGGACCTTTCAGTAGGATTTGAACCCAGACCATCTAATCTATCAGAGAAATAAAGAATGATTAGATCTGTATCAATGGAATCTCATCATCCATACATAACGAATTGATGTGGTATATTCGATAAAATATATATGAACAATAAAAAAACTAGTAGTCTTATTGAGACTAGAACTCATAGGGAAGCAAATATATTTATGAATGGAATAAAAAATGCAGTATTTACAGACAAAAGTATTCGGTTATTGGGGAAAAATCAATATACTTTTAATGTCGAATCGGGATCAACTAGAACAGAAATAAAGCAATGGGTCGAACTCTTCTTTGGTGTCAAGGTAATAGCTATGAATAGTCATAGACTCCCGATAAAGGTAAAGGGTAGAAGAGTGCGATCTATTAAGGGACATACAAAGCATTACAAACGTATGATCATTACGCTTCAACCGGGTTATTCTATTCCACCTCTTAGAAAGAAAAGAACTTGAATTAAAAAACACTAAATAGCATGGCGATA